AAACCATACGGAAAAATAACATTGCCATAAATTAACAAAAAAATATTTCCATTTATTCATCAGAAGCGGCGTATCCTTTGTTGCCAGAATGGATCTTCCGTGATATCTAACATAATGTATGAAAGGATCCTTGAGCAACCCTAGGATCGCCGGAAAGTTATTAACAACGACTTTGAAAAAATGTTGTATTTTTCCATAGAATAAAATTCGCTCAAAAAGGACTTCATAAGATGTCGATCGTAAATGCGAAGACCGCTTGCGTAGAAAAAAAAAGATGGATTCGTATTCACATACATGAGAATTATATAAGAACAAGAAAAATCTTGGATTCAAAATTGATTTTTTTTTTATATAAAAATTCTTACAATTGCAATACTCGTATAGACAGAACCGAAAAAAATGCAAAGAAGAGGCATCTTTTACCCGATAACGTAGGGTTTGAACCAAGATTTCTAGATGGATGGGGTAAGGTATTACTACATCTAACACATAATTAAAATGCAATAATTTGTCTTCTAAAAAGGGAAATATTGAATGAATTGATTGTAAATTATCAGATTTTTTGAATTGTTTTCCTTCGAAAGAGGATCCTAATCTTAGGGAAAATGGAATTTCTACAATCACTGCAAATAAAACAGATATCATTTGATAATAGAAAAGACTGGTATGCCCCAAAAAGTTATTTTGGTTCAAATCCTTAGTGGGAATAATCAAACGATTCTGTTCATACATTCGCAAAATTAAGCGTTTCACAATTAGTGAACTATATTTTTTGTCATAATCCGCATTTTCCAAGAAAATAGAACGATTTCTATTTAATCTATTTAAACCATGATCATAAGCAAGTACATAAATATACTCCCGAAAAAAAAGTGGATATAGAAAACTCTGTTGCCGAGCCCCGTCGAACTCTGAATATCCTTGAAATTTCTCCATTTGGATTGAAATTCTATTTGAACTGAAGGTAAAGTCTTTATTTTCTTGAGTTCTGAAATGACACATAGTGCGATACAGTCAAAATAAGGTATTAGACTACGAAAGCAATAGATACCTCATAAACAGGTAGACTGCTAACCGGATTCTCTATATTTAATAGGTTTCTGTTCGTTATATTATAGAATAACAAAACAAGATGATTAGAAATCCTTTATTTTTTGAACCTAATCGCTCTTTTGATTTTGGAAATATATATATTTTTTATCAATATACTGCTTCTTTTACACATCCATCTCCAACCTAACCCAAACGGACTAGGGAAAAAAATAATTAGGACTCATGAAAAATTGATAATAACACGCAAGAAAAAAATTCCTTCCCATACCCGTATTAGGCACTAATCTATTTTTAACATTTAATTAGATCGGGTAATTTTTCAAATTACGAATGGAAGCTCGTTTCTTTTTTTCCTGGAATCAGGAAAACTGGTTTTTTTATCCATCCATTTATATTTATTCACTTGACCCAAATTGGAATTCCTTTTTTTTTTTTTTTCGACATTGAAAACGAAGGTTGTACCGATCAGGAAAGCAAAAAAAAATGTTATCTGAATTCTCCCTTGATACGACATGCTATTTTTTCCATTCATTCCTTTCAGGATCAGTCGTGGTCTTACAAACTCTACCGCGGATCTGGACGAATCCTTTTCTTCATACAAATGTGTAAAAGATGCTAGTCGCACTTAAAAGCCGAGTACTCTACCGTTGAGTTAGCAACCCCCCAAAAAAAAAAAAAAGAAAGTACTGCAAATATGTAGATACAACCAGAATAAAGAAAAAAAAAAAATAAAAATCCAGTAATGTGTGCGTCAGGGATAAATAGATCTATTTATCTATGAGAGAATTATATTTGGTCCATACACTGTTGTCAATATGATTGTGAATTTTTCATATAGTGAAAAGAATAGAAAAAATAAATCAAAAAGCTTAACCCCTTGGTTTGTTAGTTCATACAATGAATGAAAACTAAGCCAGTTAGGGTAATCTCAAATCTTTTTATACTTTTTTTAGACCCATTTTTATGGCCTTTAATTTGTTATGAATAATTAATAAATTATTCATATAATAATATATATATATTTAGAAAATAATATATTAATATATATATTAGTTTTATTCAGAATTAATATATTTTTTTATATACAGTATTATTTTCTATACCGTAAAATTTTGTATTTATACAAAAACTAGAATTTATATAATATAGATCCAAATATGATTATAAAACATAGTAGTTGTTAGCAGGGTATTTTTTAGTATTCGTACCTTAGCTAATAATAAATCAAAATTTTAATAAATCAAAATAAATATGATGGAAGCGAAAGAGGAGGAAAGAAAAGAGTAGATAAAATTTGATACCAAGCTATATACGAGTCTTTCACATCCTCTTTTTTATATTTCATTAAATCAATTTCATTTTATTAAGACTTAATTCTGTAAAAATCCCTGTCTTCTTTGAAATATCATGAACTGTTCTTGTTGGTTGAGCGCCTTTTTTCAGAAAATCGAGAATAGCAGGAAGATTTAAATAAGTTTGATTTGTTATCGGATCATAAAAACCCACCTTGTGAAGATCTCTTCCTTCTCTTCGGGATCGAACATCAATTGCAACGATTCGATAAACGGCTCATTGGGATAGATGTATATTAATAATAGCCCCCCCTAGAAACGTATAAGAGGTTTTGGCCTCGTACGGCTCGAGAAAAAAATTCAATGAGTAGAAGTTAACTCTCTGTATAAAATTCAAATATTAAATAGATTAATAAAAACATTAAATAAATTAGCCAGTATTGAAACCCTAAATATTTTTTTCCATAAAAAGCATTCGTAACATTCGTATTCTCGTAACTCAAGTTAAATAACTCTCAAATATCTCAACAGAGAATCCTTAAGTACTTTTTTTATTGAGTAGTCTCTAACCCTTTTTTTGTTTGTCTCATTTTTTAGAATCAATTTTGATTCTTCATTCTAATCTAGTTGTTCAAACAATTGAAAACTGGATTTCCTTGTTTCAGGATTCTTTATCCTTACTTTGAATCTTTGGGTTTAGACATGACTTCGGTGATCTTGAATCGTTTTATTAAAAAAGGGCAGCAACACGCCCCTTATTTTGTTTATGATTTCTTTTCTTTCTATCAAAGAATCATACAAACGCTTGATTCACGCATGATAGACTTTTTATTCAAAGAATTTTATAATTTTAAGAAAATTTCCTTTTCCATTGGAAAATTGTTTGAAAGGGCTTTTTTTTTTCATATAAAAAGAAAAAGACTTACGAAGTTGTTCCAACTTATTGATTCGCACTAACCCTAGATCCTTACTCCTGTGAAAGGAATAAAAACTTTATATTCTCCTCGAGCTCCATCCTGTATTCTTTTTTATATTCAAAAAAAGTGTAGAACTCTAGTAAAATAGAACACAAAATGTCGAGCCAAGAGCACCTATATTCCTATATAAAAAGTGGCGGATCAAAAAATCCACAGCAGATCATGTCCTTCAATTCAAGTCGCACGTTGCTTTCTACCACATCGTTTTAAACGAAGTTTTACCATAACATTCCTCTAGTTTGTGTAATTGATTCAAGTATGGAATCATGAATAGTCATAGTTTAGTCAGTATATCGTAATCTATACTTTTTCTTTCTCTATGAATGGAATAGTGAATTTACGCGTAAAAGGTTCAGTCAGAATTCAAATGAATCCCATATTAGATTGTATATATGTAAAATCTCAATTTGAATAGAAATCTATATTTATATATATAAATTATATAAATATAGATTTTTTTTATTAAAACTCTTCGAATCTATGGTTCTACCTTACTTACCCGCATCACACACAAATTAAAAAAGCAATTAGATTTTTTTGAATTCGGTTGAAATGATGAAAAATGAGTTGATTCCTCTTTTGATTTCAATATTTTATTCTTCAAAAATATTGTATTTTTAAACAGAAAGAGAAATATGGTGTACAAAGGCAATAGAAGATTGATTCTGATACTCTGGGACGGAAGGATTCGAACCTCCGAATAGCGGGACCAAAACCCGTTGCCTTACCGCTTGGCTACGCCCCATTTCGATTTTTATTCAAGACTACTAAAAGAGTAATATTGCTATTGGTTGTTCGTCAATTCAATTTAAGCCCAAATTAAATATAGATTACATTGGTGCTAGAGTTTTGACACGTGTAGATAGCAAATCAAACTTACTTTATTGATCATTACATAGAATTCAATTAAGATATTGTATGAAAATATTATTTCTTTCATTCTCATAAGAGAATGAAAGGATTTTTGATTGAGTAAGTTCAACAAAGTCTTTTTAGACTATCTTTTTTTATTTTTTTTCCTTATATAAAAAATAAAATATATAAATAACTCAATCAAAATAAAATTATCCACAAGAACACCAATTTTTTTTATGCTTAATATATTTAATTTGATCTGTATTTGTTTGAATTCTGCCCTTTTTTCAAGCACTTTTTTAGTCGCCAAATTGCCGGAGGCCTACGCCTTTTTCAATCCAATCGTAGATGTTATGCCCGTAATACCTCTTTTCTTTCTTCTCTTAGCCTTTGTTTGGCAAGCCGCTGTAAGTTTTCGATGAAATTCTTAATACTGTCTTAAAAAAAATTCATGATTTTAATTCTTCCAATAATTCAAAAGATCAAAAAAATCTTGACGTATGAACGAACTCTCAATTCAAACATTGAATTTTTTTTGTAGCCATACTAAATCTGGATCATTCCATTTCCTCAATTTTATCCTCTTTTCCCTAAATGAAAGAACCTAATTAGATTCGAGTTCACCAAAAAAAATATCTAGATGTTGGTATGCAAATCTGTTTGAATATGAAAGACTCGACTATTATCTTATTACAAATGACTTTCTGAAACCCTTTTTTTTTTTTTTTTCTCGAAAAAAATAAATCACTTGATTTATTGGTATCAAAATTAGATATTTGGTATAAAAATAGAGAATCTATTCTCTTTTTTTTTTAGTAAGATCTTGGAGATTGTGTAATGCTTACTCTCAAACTTTTTGTATACACTGTAGTTATATTCTTTGTTTCTCTCTTCATATTTGGATTCCTATCTAATGATCCAGGACGTAATCCGGGACGTGAAGAATAAAAAAGAAAGGTTTTTTATTGCTTTATTTAATTAGTGGAAATGCTCTAATTTTATTAGGATTTTATCTATTACACATCATTAAAAGGAAAAAGGGAAAGAGAGGGATTCGAACCCTCGGTACGATTAACTCGTACAATGGATTAGCAATCCAACGCTTTAGTCCACTCAGCCATCTCTCCTAATCGAAAAGGGATACTTAATTAGGTTCATTAGACAAAAAAAGGCTTGAAAAAGAACCTTCTCCACTTTATTCTTAAAAAGCTTTATTTTTTTTTATAGATTATTCTTTATATTATATATATTTTTGCATTTTCTATATTTTATTATATATAGATAATTTGTTTTTTATTATATAAATATATTTATCATCTATTTATATATATAATATATATATATATTACTATATATATAACTTTTTTTATATAACTTTCTTCAGTAATTCTATTTATATCAAAAATTTAGATAAAGATTAGATAAAGAAAAGGCGCGAACTCAAAAGATAAATAAATAAAACCACAATAATAGAAATAGAGAATCCTTTTTTTATTTTGTCTCGTCAAAACACAAGTAAAAGATCTTTTTTATTTTAATAGCCTGGCCTGGCCAGTCCCCAGCCGGGCCTTTTTTTGTTAAAGTTAAAAAGACTCATCCGATGGATTTTTAGACAAAAAAGATCTGAAATAAAAAAAAAAAAAATGGAATCAAATCTGCTTTTACTAATTTTATTAAGTCTACGCGTCAACGCTAGAATTTTCTAATTTTTTTTTTTCAGATTTTTTTTATTACACCCCTTATTACTTTGTTCGACAAAAGATCAATTTATATGTAATAATGGCATAGTAGCGGGTATAGTTTAGTGGTAAAAGTGTGATTCGTTCCTTTAATCCCTTTAATAGTTAAAGGGTCTCTTGGTTTGATTTATCTTCCGATCAAAAACTTTATTTCTTAAAAGGATTGAGTCCTTTCCCTTTCAATGAAAGATTCAAGGAAGATTATAGATTCTCGTAATTTGTATCCAAAGACTCTAATCAATTGTAAATTTGGATTATGAAATTCCGAAACATAATTTTTGAATTGGATGACTATTTACAATTCAATAAGTATAACAAGAGGATCCATGGATAAAGCTAGAAAAGTTTCTTTCTAATCGTAACTAAATCTTCAGTTCTATTCATTGTTTGGTATAGAAAAATGGAAGCAAAATAGCTATTAAACGAGAACTTTGGTTTACTAAAGACATCGACATATTATATTGTTTTAGCTCGGTAGAAACCAAATACTTTTCCTAAGGATTCCGTTAAATAGAAATAAAGAACGAAGTAACTAGAAAGATTGTTCGAGTTCTCCTGATCTATCTTCTAGAAGGATCATCTAGAAAGCAAAATTTTCTGTGAAAGCACCCAGACGGAAAAAAAAGCTAACATAGATATTATGGGTTAAATTTTGATTTCGTTCCCGTCTTATTTTATTTGGGAATTTCTCCATCCATCATAAAGGAGCCGAATGAAACCAAAGTTTCATGTTCGGTTTTGAATTAGAGACGTTAAAAATATAAAAATGATCAATCGACGTCGACTAAAACCCTTAGCCTTCCAAGCTAACGATGCGGGTTCGATTCCCGCTACCCGCTCTAAATTTTAAATTGCCCTTATTAGAATTAGAAACAATTTTCTCTATTAGAATTGTCTAATAGCAATTGTGTATTGAATTCACTTCAATACACAATTGCTAAAAAGATTTCGCACATTCTTTTTTTTTTAACAATAGTAAAGTAAAAAAAAAGCGAAAAGCGTCCATTGTCTAATGGATAGGACATAGGTCTTCTAAACCTTTGGTATAGGTTCAAATCCTATTGGACGCAATATCAAGATAGATATAAATATATTGATATTTATCTATTATTTACATTTCTATATATAATCTATTTTTATTCTATTTCGAAAAAAGATAAGAAAGAAATATAATAAGAAAGAAATTCTGAATGCTTTAAGATTTCATATTAAACAGAGATTAGTTATATACTTATTTCTATTATATATATACTTAACTTATAGATTTCTATTATATATATACTTAACTTATAGATAGACTTCTATTTATATTTATAGAATTTCTGAAAAATTTAATGAAAATTAAAGAATAAAATTGACTAAAGAATCAAAAATAAGAATGATCAATTTCGTTTATTTTTTTTTTTATTTCTACTTCAGTAGAAAACGTTCCAGTTGCTCTTGAATGCCTTCTTTCAAAACGCTTTCTGCTTCAGCGGTTAATGTCTTGGTAGAGGATATGATTTCTTGGAACTGAGGTTTATTCGTTTTTAAGTAAGTGCGTAACTGAACGAGAAATTTTCTTACTTGTCCAATTTCTAATCC